TGCGGAAATCCGTCTATGGTAATAGACAGTAAAAAATCCATACAGTTGGTCTTTTGAACCCGCTTCAAGCTATCATGATAATTCACGAATCTTGGGGTAAACAATCTCTATTGCTTATGTTTACTTTTTTCACCATTTGATTCTTGTACATAGGAAATGAGACTCAACTTTTTTACTGCAAATTTCGAAGCCGTTTTCTTTCACTCATATAACTATCTGGTTTAGTTCATCTCCTTTTATCCTTGTTTCTAGAAAGAAAAGAATTTGGAGAAATTTTAGGTCTCACCGAATCACACGTAGAGATATTGATAACACACATAGAGCTAATGGTATTTCATAACTAATTGATTGAGCAGCTGCCCGTAGACCACCTAAAAAGGAATATTTATTATTTGATCCATACCCCGACATAAGAAGTCCAACGGGAGCAATACTTGAAATGGCAATCCATAAAAAAACACCAATACTAAGATCGGCTAGAACAAGGTGATCACCAAAAGGAATTACTGAATAACTTAGAAAGATAGATATTACTGCTATGGATGGTCCAATACTGAATAAACGAGTATCTCCGGTAGATGGAATAAGGTTCTCTTTCAAAAGTAGTTTTGTCCCATCTGCTAGAGCTTGAAGAATTCCTAAAGGGCCGGCATATTCAGGTCCGATACGTTGTTGTATTCCGGCAGATATTTCTCTTTCTAACCAAACAATTACTAGTACACCTATTGTGATTCCTAATACAAGAGTCAAAATAGGGACAAGCATCCATATGATCCCATAGACTTCTTTTAAGGATTCCAATTTGGAAAAAGAATTGATAGTCTCTATTTCTGTTGTATCAATTATCATTTCAACGATCAACTTCTCCCATAATGATATCTATGCTACCTAGTATTGTCATAATATCAGCCAATTTCATTCTTTTAACTAACTGAGGAAGAATTTGCAAATTGATAAAACCTGGTGGGCGAATTTTCCATCTCCAAGGAAAAACGCTCTGATCTCCTATCAGAAAAATTCCCAATTCTCCTTTTGGGGCTTCAACTCTCACATAAAGTTCTTGTTTCGACAATTCAAACGTTGGAGAAGGTTTTTTACTAATAAACCGATATTCAAAATCATTCCATTCAGGATCTTTTAATCTGTCAAAACGTCGGATTTCTAAATTTTCGTAAGGACCTCCTGGAATTCCTTCTAGAGCCTGTTGAATAATCTTTATGGATTCTGTCATTTCACTGATTCGTACTAAATAACGAGCTAATGAATCCCCTTCTCGTTGCCATTGAACCTGCCAATCAAATTCGTCGTAAGACTCATAATGATCAACTTTACGAAGATCCCATTCTATTCCGGAAGCTCGTAGCATTGGTCCCGATAAACCCCAATTTAATGCCTCGTCTCTCCCAATAATGCCTACGCCTTCAACTCGTTCTAAAAAAATAGGATTCCGGGTAATAAGTTTTTGATACTCAGCAACCCCTGTTAAAAAATAATCGCAAAAATCCAAACATTTATCTATCCAGCCATAGGGTAGATCGGCAGCCACTCCTCCAATACGAAAATAATTATGCATCATTCGCATACCGGTGGCAGCTTCGAATAGGTCATATATCAATTCTCTTTCTCGAAAAATATAGAAGAAAGGGGTCTGCGCACCAATATCCGCCATAAAAGGACCGAGCCATAACAAATGAGAAGCTATCCGACTCAACTCCAACATAATGACTCTGATATAGCTAGCCCTTTTAGGTACTTGAATATTGCCTAATTGTTCGGGTCCATTTATGGTTATTGCTTCTGTGAACATAGTAGCTAAATAATCCCAACGTGTTACATAAGGCAAATATTGTATAATTGTTCGGTTTTCCGCAATTTTCTCCATCCCTCTATGTAAATAACCCAATATTGGTTCGCAGTCGACAACATCTTCACCATCTAGAGTAACGATGAGTCGAAGAACACCATGCATTGATGGGTGCTGAGGCCCCATATTGACTATCATGAGGTCTTTTCTTGTAGTTGGTGCAGTCATAAGTTTTTTAACGATTCATTCTTCCATGAATTACTGAAAGTGAAAAGAAGTTCATCAAAATTTAAGCGAAACATATAAGTAAAAATGAAATAACTCTTCAAATTAATTTAATCAAATTAACGAGTTTTTGTCTCTCGAATGTCCAACTGATTAATTAATTCTTTATAACGTACTCTATTTTTTTTTGCCAAATAAGCTAGCAGTCGTTGACGTTTTCCCAAAATTTTCTTCAAACCTCTCTGAGATAAATAGTCTTTTTTGTGCAATTCTAAATGTGAAGTAAGTCTCCGTATCTTATTGGTGAAATTGAATACTTGAAATTCAACAGATCCTTTCTTTTCTTCTTGATAAATAACTGAAATGACAGAATTTTTTACCATAAATGAATTTCCCCTTTCTTTATTTTACAGATATGGATTTTTTCGAATTTTATGGATCAGTAATAATAATGCCAGTAATTTGAACGTGGTATATAGACTTAATTTCTTTATGAACCTCTAATTTTATCAATTCCAATAAATTAATCAAATTTCAAATTTGATTCAGATAGGAATCCAAAAGGGTGGTAGGTACGTTTTTTTCATTCACAAAAGCGAATAATTGAAACCTAAAATCCTAAAATGAAGAAGATTCTGTTGATTCATTTCTAGATCTAATTGATACCTTATTTTATTGATTTAGTATCGTCTACTCGAATTAGATTCGAATGAGATGTAAAACAAGGCATGTGTGTATTTGTTTGCTTTCAGATACTCTATACGAGACAGGGTATATAGTACTATCAATTAATTTGCAATCGTGGATACATATGTATCCTTAAGATACTGAAACGGCTACCATTATTGGTATCAAACCAATAACGATTCATACAAGCTAAATCTTCTAATCGATAATTAGGCCAAAGAAAGAACTTCGATTTAATTAATTCATTTTTATCTTTATAAAGGGGTTTCCTTTCATCCAAAAATTGACTCCAGTTTTTTACATTGGTTTCGTTGCAAAATGCGGAATTTCTATCGACGCCATTCCAATTCAAAGAATTTAAAAAACTTCGAATTCTCAATTCTCTACGACGTCTAGACCATAAAATATTTTCAGGAACAAGCAAATCAAAATGATTTTTTTCTGTATTTATTCTTTGAGTTTTAGGTTGCAGAATGAATTCGTCAAAATTCTTTTTATCAACATATCTTTGTTCTCGGTAGCTTTGATTAGTTTGGTGTTTACTTTTATGAACCAATGAAATACCTATGGTTTGATACATAATAAATTGTCCATTATTTTTTACAGACAAACGAATAGGTTCGATAATCAATACCCCCTTCTTGATCAAGTCTGTAAGAGGTAAATTTGCCTGAATCAGCATTATATCCAAACTCATTTCTCTCCTTTGAATTGACGATATCGTAATTTTGGTTGGATTTATCAGTCGAAGCAGGAGACAATATACCTTGATATTTTCGATCATTCTTTGATTCAAAGTATCGTTCCATCTCAATTGAAAAAGCAAATAACGTTTCAAGAACAAATCTAGTTCTGCTTCCGTGTTGCTTTTGTATTGTTTTTTATTTTTACCCCTTTTTGTATCTGATTCCACGTAATCTTTTTCAAGATCGTTTTGATGTTTTGAGAAAACAGGGCCCAGATTTCCCTTGTTTTCTATATCTGATCCACGCTCTCTTTGACTTGCGGGTTCTTTTGCTTCTTGAATTCGATTCTTTATTTTTTTATTTGATGGTAGAAAAAAGTTTTGTTTTTTATTTTGACTAACATTTTCAGTTGTATTCAAATTTAAAAGAAGGAATTTGCTTGGTATAATCCACGGTTTTATTTTATAGACATTATAAAGTAGTACAAATTCTGGGAAGAACCAAAATTCCAGATTCAATATGGGACGATTAAATATTTTTTCATTCATTCCCATCCAATCAAAAAATACTTTTTTCGAATTTTTTTGAGTTTTTTCTGGATTTTGATGAGTTGTAAGATAAAAAATCCCTTTTTTCTCAATTATTTGATAATTATTAATAGCAATTTTAGTATTTGGATTACTGTTGGTATCGATCTTAACCCAGGCCTCAATATCTCCTTTTTGTCTAAGAGAAAAATGGATAATTTTCCAATCAAAATATTTTCTATCGAGATTTCTTTCTATATCTAGAATATTTCCTTTTCTTAGATAATTATTGATATGAAGATTGCCGGGCATATCAACAAAGTTGTGTTTGGACGGGTTGGAATTATACGAAATTTCTAAGTTCTTCTTTACTTGAAAGGGTAATCTAGAAATAATCGAGTCACTTTTATTTTCATAATTAATCGATTTATATGCTAAAAGATCATATCTATAACATTTTTTAAAATTCTCTTTTTGGTTTGATAATAAATAGAGTTCCGAATCATTTTCTTTTTTGTAATGAATTAATTGGTCTTTTTCATATGAATTCCATTTGTTTAAGTTTCTATTTTTATTTTGAGCCATACAACTTTGATTAACCCTAGTTCGCCATTTTTTTGGCATTACTCTAGACCATCTAATCTGAGATAAATCGTATTGATAATGCCGTCTTAACCAGTTTTTCCATTGATTGATTCTAGAACTCTGAAGTTTCTTATGTTTTAATTCCGAATGAAATATTCCTAGTGTTCTAAAATAGTCCTTTATTTTAGTCTTAAGGAAACAAGACGTTGTGTTATATTGAAGAACAGATCTCAATTTAGACAAATTAATAACTTGGGTTTGTGATAATTTGTAAAATACATATGCTTGTGACAAGTAGGATAAATCACCAAAAATATGTGAATTTTTCTTACTAATATTATAAAGTGACTTTTTTATAGTCGAAATAAAGATAAAGTGAATTTTTTTTTTATTATTAATTTTTTCTTGATTTATTTCATTATTGGAAATGGATTTCTCAATCAATTTGTTTGTTGATTCAAGAAGGGTTTGTGTAGTAATTCTAGG